CTATGAGTTCCAGTATCGATAAGAATTCTAGTTCTTACTGTTCATATGTTATGGTATGAATATACCATACCAATTCGTTATGTATGGATGATGAGATTCCATTGATACAGAGCCAATTCCAATAGACTTATTGAACGTTCCCATTGGCGTGCATCCAGCAGGAATTGAACCTACGAATTTGCCAATTATGAGTTGGGCGCTTTAACCATTCAGCCATGGATGCTTAACAGGGCTCATCGTACATCGTGAATAACCAAATTCCAATTGAAATGAAATCTTTAGGAGGAATCAATGAAAATCTTTAGGAGGAATCAATGAAACGCTATCAATTCAAATCCTGGATCTTCGAATTGAGAGAGATATTGAGAGAGATCAAGAATTCTCACTATTTCTTAGATTCATGGATCAAATTCGATTCAGTGGGATCTTTCACTCACATTTTTTTCCACCAAGAACGTTTTATGAAACTCTTTGACCCCCGAATTTGGAGTATCCTACTTTCACGTGATTCACAGGGTTCAACAAGCAATCGATATTTCACGATCAAAGGTGTAGTACTGCTTGTAGTAGCGGTCCTTATATCTCGTATTAACAATCGAAAGATGGTCGAAATAAAAAATCTCTATTTGATGGGGCTTCTTCCTATACCTATGAATTCCATTGGACCCAGAAATGAGACATTGGAAGAATCTTTTTTGTCTTCCGATATCAATAGGTTGATTGTTTCGCTCCTGTATCTTCCAAAAGGGAAAAAGATTTCTGAGAGTTGTTTCATGGATCCGCAAGAGAGTACTTGGGTTCTCCCAATAAATAAAAAGTGTATCATGCCTGAATCGAACCGGGGTTCGCGGTGGTGGAGGAACCGGATCGGAAAAAAGAGGGATTCTAGTTGTAAGATAGCTAATGAAACCGTAGCTGGAATTGAGATCTCATTCAAAGAGAAAGATAGCAAATATCTGGAGTTTCTTTTTTTATCCTATACGGATGATCCGATCCGCAAGGACCATGATTGGGAATTGTTTGATCGTCTTTCTCCGAGGAAGAAGCGAAACATAATCAACTTGAATTCGGGACAGCTATTCGAAATCTTAGGGAAAGACTTGATTTGTTATCTCATGTCTGCTTTTCGTGAAAAAAGACCAATTGAAGGGGAGGGTTTCTTCAAACAACAAGGAGCTGAGGCAACTATTCAATCAAATGATATTGAGCATGTTTCCCATCTCTTCTCGAGAAACAAGTGGGGTATTTCTTTGCAAAATTGTGCTCAATTTCATATGTGGCAATTCCGCCAAGATCTCTTCGTTAGTTGGGGGAAGAATCGGCACGAATCGGATTTTTTGAGGAACGTATCGAGAGAGAATTGGATTTGGTTAGACAATGTGTGGTTGGTAAACAAGGATCCGTTTTTTAGCAGGGTACGGAATGTATTGTCAAATATTCAATATGATTCCACAAGATCCATTTTTGTTCAAGTAACGGATTCTAGCCAATCGAAAGGATCTTCTGATCAATTCAGAGATCCTTTCGATTCCGTTAGAAATGAGGATTCAGAATATCACACATTGATCGATCAAACAGAGATTCAGCAACTAAAAGAAAGATCGATTCTTTGGGATCCTTCCTTTCTTCAAACGGAACGAACAGAGATAGAATCAGATCGATTCTCGAAATGCCTTTTTGGATCTTCCTCAATGTCCCGGCTATTCACGAAACGTGAGAAGCAGATGATTATTCATCTGCTTCCGAAAGAAATCGAAGAATTTCTTGGGAATCCTACAAGATCAATTCGTTCTTTTTTCTCTGACAGATGGTCAGAACTTCATCTGGGTTCGAATCCTACTGAGAGGTCCACTAGAGATCAGAAATTTTTGAAGAAAAAACAAGATGTTTCTTTTGTCCCTTCCAGGCGATCGGAAAATAAAGAAATGGTTGATATATTCAAGATAATTACGTATTTACAAAATACCGTCTCAATTCATCCTATTTCATCAGATCCGGGATGTGATATGGTTCCGAAGGATGAACCAGATATGGACAGTTCCAATAAGATTTCATTCTTGAAAAAAAATCCATTTTTGGATTTATTTCATCTATTCCATGACCGGAACAAAGGGGGATACACGTTACACCACGATTTTGAATCAGAAGAGAGATTTCAAGAAATGGCAGATCTATTCACTCTATCAATAACCGAGCCGGATCTGGTGTATCATAGGGGATTTGCCTTTTCTATTGATTCCTACGGGTTGGATCAAAAAAAATTCTTGAATGAGGCATTCAACTCCAGAGATGAATCGAAAAAGAAATCTTTATTGGTTCTACCTCCTCTTTTTTATGAGGAGAATGAATCTTTTTATCGAAGGATCAGAAAAAAATCGGTCCGGATCTACTGCGGGAATTATTTGGAAGATCCAAAACTAAAAACAGCGGTATTTGCTAGCAACAACATCATGGAGGCAGTCAATCAATATAGATTGATCCGAAATCTGATTCAAATCCA